TTATATGTATCATTCATATTGCCAGAATTCCTACACAACTAGTTCTTGAATCAAGAAATTTTTGTTTTGATAAATACATTTACAATAATAAAACAAACCAAGAAATAAAAAAAAACAAAAAAGAAATTAACTTTATTTCGACTCTAAAAAGTGAACTTTACAATATTAAGAATAGTAAGAGGAATTCACATCTTTTTTTTGACTTATCCTCTTTATCACAAGCATATGTATTTTACAAATTATCACAAACCCGAGTTATTAATTTGTATAAGTTAAGATCTATTTTTGAGTATCACGGAACTCCCGTTTTTCTTAAGACTGCAATAAAAAATTATTTTGTAACACAAGGAATATTTCATTCCGAATTAAGACATACAAAACTTTCAAGTTCTGAAACGAATCAATGGAAAAACTGGTTAAGAGGTCATTATCAATACAATTTATCTCAGATTAGATGGTTTGAATTAATACCACAAAAATGGCGAACTACAATAAATGAAGGTGGTATTACACAAAATAAATATTTAACAAAATGGAATTCGTATGAAAAAGATCGATTACTTTATCACAAAAAACAAAAGGATTTTAAAGTATATCCATTACCAAACCAAAAAGATAATTTTCAAAAATACTATATATATAATCTTTTATCATATAACTCTATTAATTCTGAAATTAAGAAGTCCTCGTATATTATTTATGGATCACCATCAGAATTAAATAACAACCAAAAAATTACTTTTAATTACAACAATTCTAAACAAAATTTATTTGAAAGCCTGGAGGAAATTCCTATCAATCATTATCTAGAAAAGGGCGATATTATGTATATGCAAAAAAATCCAGATAGAAAATATTTTGATTGGACAATTCTCAATTTTTTTCTAAGACAAAAAATATATATTGAGGCCTGGACCAAAATGGATTATAGCAGTAATATAAATACTAAGCTTGGAAGTAAGAATTACCAAAAAATCGATAAAATGGATAAAAACGATATTTTTTATCTGATGATTCATCAAGATTTAGAAATAAATCCAATCAATGACAAGAAACTCTTTTTTGATTGGATGGAAATGAATGAAGAAATCCTAAACCCAATATCGACAAATATGAAACTTCCGTTCTTCCCAGAATTTGTGCCACTTTATAATGTATACAAAATAAAACCATGGATTATACCAAGCAAATTACTTCTTTTAAATTTAAAGAAAAACATCAATGAAAAGAAAAAATTCCATTTTTTTAGACCATCGAATGAAAAAAGATATTCTGAATTAATGAATCGAAATCAAGAAGAAAAAGAACCCGCGGGCCGAAGAGGCCTTGGATCATATTCACAAAACCAAGATAAAATGAAAAAACAATATAAGATCCGAAATAAGATGAGACCAGAAATAATTTTCTTACGGAAACACTATTTGCTTTTTCAATGGATAATAGACGATGGTTTAATTCCGAATTTAACTGAAAGAATGATCAATAATATCAAGATATATTGTTACTTGCTTGGACTGATAAATCCAAGAGATACTACTATATCGTCTATTCAAAGGAAAGAAATAAATCTGGATATAATGGTGATTCGAAAAAAATTGACTCCTATGGAATTGAATAAAAAGGGGATATTTTTTATCGATCCCATTCGTTTGTCTGTAAAAAACGACGGATACTTTATTATATATCAAACCGTAGGTATATCGTTGGTTCATAAAAGTAAGTACCAAACTCCTCAAAGATATCGAGAACAAAGATATATCAATAAAAATAAATTGGATGAATCTATCCCAAGATATCAAATAATAATTCGAAAGAGAGACAAAAAACATTATGATTTTATCGTTCCTGAAAAGATTTTATCATCTAGACGTCGTAGAGAATTGAAAATTCTAATTTCTTTCAACTCAAAGAATATAAATAGTGTTGATAAAAATCGAGTATTTTGTAACAAAAAGAACATAAAAAACAGGAATCCTTTTTTGGATCAAAAAAAGCATCTTGATAGAGATAAAAATGAATTAATTAAATTAAAGTTATTTCTTTGGCCTAATTATCGATTAGAAGACTTAGCTTGTATGAATAGATATTGGTTTAATACCAATAATGGAAGCCGTTTTAGTTTGTTAAGAATATATCCACAATTAAAAATTGTTTGATGGTACATTTTTCCTATATATTCTGTACCATATAGAAAAGCAAACAGATGCACATATGCCCTGTCTTACGTCCCAGTCTAATATTAGATCTTTTTTATTTAATACTAAGTCAATGACGTATCAATTTGTTTGGATAAAATCTATAAAATAAACGAATATATGGAATATTCAGAATTTTCGGTCTAAATTATTTGACGTTGTAAGTGGAAAAACGTACCATATACTTTTTTATCTCTGTCCAACTAAAATTAAAATTCTTGTGTATACTAATTACTACATTAAAATGACTAATATTATTATTACTGATCAAATAATATATTTTATATGTAAATTAAAGGGTAGAAGGAGCTTTTTTTATGATAAAAAATCCATTCAGTGCAATTATTTTGAAAGAGGAAAACGAAGACAACAAGGGGTCTGTTGAATTTCAAGTAGTAAGTTTCACCAATAGGATACGGAGACTTACTTCACATTTGGAATTGCACAAAAAAGACTATTTATCTCAGAGAGGTCTGCGTAAAATTCTAGGAAAACGTCAACGGCTGCTCGCCTATTTGTCAAAAAAAAATAGAGTACGTTATAAAGAATTAATCGGACAGTTGGAGATTCGAGAAACAAAAAATCATTAATTTGAAGAGTCGTTTTGAATTTTCGCTTAAATTTTGATGAACCTCTTTTCGCTTTCAGCAATTCATGGAAGAATGAATCGGGAAAAAACCTATGACTGCACCAGCTACACGAAATGACCTTATGATAGTCAATATGGGCCCTCAGCACCCATCAATGCACGGTGTTCTTCGACTCATTGTTACTCTAGATGGTGAAGATGTTATTGACTGTGAACCGATATTGGGTTATTTACATAGAGGAATGGAAAAAATTGCGGAAAACCGAACAATTATACAATATTTACCTTATGTAACACGTTGGGATTATTTAGCTACTATGTTCACTGAAGCAATAACTGTAAATGCACCAGAGCAGTTAGGCAATATTCAAGTGCCTAAAAGGGCCAGCTATATCAGAGTCATTATGTTAGAGTTAAGTCGTATAGCTTCGCATTTGTTATGGCTTGGCCCTTTTATGGCAGATATTGGCGCACAGACCCCCTTCTTCTATATTTTTCGAGAAAGAGAATTGATATATGACCTATTCGAAGCTGCTACCGGTATGCGAATGATGCATAATTATTTTCGTATTGGAGGAGTCGCTGCTGATTTACCTTATGGCTGGGTAGATAAATGTTTGGATTTTTGTGATTATTTTTTAACAAGAGTTACTGAATATCAAAGACTTATTACACGGAATCCTGTTTTTTTAGAGCGAGTTGAGGGAGTAGGCATTATTGGCGGAGAGGAGGCAATTAATTGGGGTTTATCGGGACCAATGCTACGAGCTTCCGGAATACAATGGGATCTTCGAAAGGTTGATCATTATGAGTCTTACGATGAATTTGATTGGGGAGTTCAATGGCAAAAGGAAGGGGATTCATTAGCTCGTTATTTAGTACGAATCGGTGAAATGACAGAATCAATAAAAATTATTCAACAGGCTTTAGAAGGAATTCCGGGGGGGCCCTATGAGAATTTAGAAATCCGGCGCTTTGATAAAGTATGGGATCCCGAATGGAATGATTTTGACTATCGATTTATTAGTAAAAAACCTTCTCCTACTTTTGAATTGTCAAAACAAGAACTTTATGTGAGAGTCGAAGCCCCAAAAGGAGAATTAGGAATTTTTCTGATAGGAGATAAGGGTGTTTTTCCTTGGAGATGGAAAATCCGACCACCGGGTTTTATCAATTTGCAAATCCTTCCTCAATTAGTTAAAAGAATGAAATTGGCTGATATTATGACAATACTAGGTAGCATAGATATCATTATGGGAGAAGTTGATCGTTAAAATGATAATAGATACAACAGAAGTACAAGCTATCAATTCTTTTTTTAGATTGGAATCCTTAAAAGAGGTATATGAGATCATATGGATGCTTGTCCCTATTTTTACTCCTGTATTAGGAATCACAATAGGTGTACTAGTAATTGTTTGGTTAGAAAGAGAAATATCTGCGGGGATACAACAACGTATTGGCCCTGAATACGCCGGGCCTTTGGGAATTCTTCAAGCTTTAGCAGATGGTACAAAATTACTTTTCAAAGAGAATTTTCTTCCATCAAGAGGAGATACTCGTTTATTCAGTATCGGACCATCCATAGCAGTCACATCAATTCTACTAAGTTCTTTAGTAATTCCTTTTGGATATCGCCTTGTTCTAGCCGATTTAAGTATTGGTGTTTTTTTATGGATTGCCATTTCAAGTATTGCTCCCGTGGGCCTTCTTATGTCAGGTTATGGATCAAATAATAAATATTCCTTTTTAGGTGGTTTACGGGCTGCTGCTCAATCAATTAGTTATGAAATACCATTAACTCTATGTGTGTTATCAATATCTCTACGTGTGATTCGTTAAGACATAAAATTTCCTCCATGTCTTTTCTTTATAGGAAGGAAATTTCATGGGTTTAATATACCTTTTTATTTTTTATTCATCATTCGGGTTGATGAACTAAACCAGATAGTTATATGAGTGAAAAAAACAGTTTCTTACTTTGCAGTAAAAAGATTCAGTCTCATTTCCTATGTACAAGTGTTAAGTGAAAGTAAACATAAGCATTATATACTATACTATTTACCCCAAGATTGAGTGATTAGTCATCATGACTTGAAGCGGGTTCAAAAGGAGCAACTATCTAGGGATTTTACTAGCTATTAACAGACATGTATTACCCTAATGAGCGGGGGGGTCCTTGTGACCAAAAAGGGTGGATAGTTAGGAACACCAAG